TAACTTCTATCATAGGGATCAATTTCTAGTCGCATAGCTTCATAATAATTCTGTAAAGCTTCCGCATAATTTCCTTCGGATTGAGCCGACATCCGTTGCGGTCGTCTTCGATTCAAAGAATCTCCGTTCCAGAACCGTACGTGAGATTTTCATCTCATACGGCTCCTCCTTTTTTATGTGCATAATGAGAATAATACATGGAATCATCAAAAAAGATTGAAATAATTTCATTATGAACCGAACGGGGCTAGTGTTTTTACAAGAAATCTCTAACCAACCTTCCTGTAAAAGATCTTTTCTTAACATCAAGTATCTTGGTACTAGATAAAAATGATAACTCTAACAATTTCTTTGTTCTTAACACCCCTTAATTTCCGGGAATTAGTCACTTCAACAGTCTTCGATGGTTATACGGGTATCCAAAATACGAACGAGATGGATATTTGTTGTACCAACCATTCTTGTTAATCCCGATTCCGATAAAGAAAAGGTATAATTTATAACAAAGTTTTCGTATTGTTGATTCCTAGGCGTAGTGCTTCTTCCCCTATGCTGCCTATTGGTACTAGTGAAGTAGGGTTGACCTAACCCATAGGTCATAGGTGTAACCTTTCGCTCAATACTAGAATCTAAAATTGAAGCATCTGAGGCTGCATTAATCGGGGATACACGACAGAAGGAATTGTTTTATTTACAAACTTCACCTTCACAATAAGCGTAGATTTATTTCAATAATCTTTTTATTTCTCTCCCAAATAATGTATCTTTCTCCGAAGACTGAAATCGGTAAAGAAAAAAAACATCAAATCGCACCATCTCTGTAATAGGTGAATGCCTCTTTTTCTCCTGAAGTTGTCGGAATTATTCGTAATAAGATATTGGCTACAATTGAAAAGGTCTTATCAATAAAATTTCCATTTATCCGAGATCTGGGCATAGGTAGCAGTCCATTCTATAATTTCTTTTACTTACCTCTTGTGGGAAAATGATCCCACAAACAAAGAAATTGTACAGTACGAAATAACATAAAAATAAAAAAAAAATAGATCAATTGATTCGTTCTAATTCATTGATTTAATTTGGTATAAATATTGTAAGTAAAAAGAATAACTATTGGAAAAAGATGGGAGCGCCGTCTTCGCAAGAATGAAATGAATAGATATATATCTTTTTTTAACAGTTTTTCACAAAAAAAAAATCATTTTTATCCCCCCCCTTGAAGGAAGGGTTTTTCTTTGATGAAAAGTTTTCTATATTTTTTTATAGTTAGAATTGACTGTACGTACCTATCAAAAAATCTAATATGAATGACTCACTATTCACTCGATTTCTGGGCCATAATCATTATGTAGGAGAGATGGCCGAGTGGTTCAAGGCGTAGCATTGGAACTGCTATGTAGGCTTTTGTTTACCGAGGGTTCGAATCCCTCTCTTTCCGTACCTTTCACCTAATTCACCAATCTTATTAACAGCAATGTATCAAAGCAAATAACAATGGATACCATTATTCCAACGGTTAAGTTAGACCTTTCTTTTATTTTGATATAGATTCTTTATTCCTATGTTCCGCAGTACAGAAAATAAAATACTGGAAAGAGTAGACAACAGGGAATGAGAATCTCCCTACCGATCCGTGATCCATGAATGGGAGAAAAATCCCCGTATCAAACTCCTTACTTTGGTGGGGATTTTTGCTTAGGCGAAAAGGGAAAAATTGTCCGAACCCTTGTTTTATTGTTTTATTTTAATTAGGTTTAAGTCTGACGAGAATAATATTCTACAACCAGCAATTCATTTATTTTCAAACCGACCCATTGACTATCTATTATTTGATTGACTAATCCTTTATATTGGAATGGTTGAAGGGTCAAATGTTTTGGCAATTCCTCGCGGGGGGGTGAATCAAGATAATTTTGAATCAGAGCTCTAGATTTTTGTTCATCCCTCGCTGTAATAATATCGTGGGGTTTGCAGCGATAACTTGGTATATCTACTATACGACCATTAACTAAAATATGTCTATGGTTAACTAATTGGCGGGCTTGGGGAATAGTTGAAGCCATACCCAATCGAAAAAGGATGTTATCCAAACGCATTTCAAGTAATTGTAGTAAAACCTGACCTGTTGACCCTTTGGCTTTTCCGGCAATACGAACGTATTTAAGTAATTGTCGTTCTGTAAGACCATAATGAAAACGCAATTTTTGTTTTTCTTCTAAACGAATACGATATTGAGATTTTTTACTGGAACGTGATTGGTTTCTAAGATCGCTTCCGGCTTTAGGCCTTTTACTAGTTAGTCCCGGTAAAGCCCCCAGACGGCGTATTTTTTTGAAACGAGGCCCTCTGTAACGCGACATAAAGACTCCTTATTTTATTGAAATTTCATAAATTAAAACTAAACTAAATGATAATAAATAAAGCGAAATCTACTAAAGTATTGTACCACAAAGAATAATTAGATGAATTGTATAAATATCCGGACCTTATTGTATTTGTA